ATTTATTATTGGAAATAATTGATACTGATTTGTGATACTGATTAGTCGTAAATCAATTCGATTTTATTATGCCATTAAGGAAACACAATTTGAGATACAAATTAACTATTTACTTTGAATTAATAGAATTAGTAAAAGTAAAATTAGTAAAAGTAAAAGTAAATAGTTAATGGGTCCAATTTGCCCTGAATTGCATTTTTCAGTCTGTGGCTGGGAAAATCTATTTTTTCTCTTCTCAATAGAAAAGAGAAGGAAAATTTTGAAGTGGTGTGTCTTTTGAGATACAATCAATCGAAGAGAATAATCTAAACCTAAAAAATAGAGATTAATTTTTTGAAAGGGATAAGTACAATGGGATTCAAGATCCAAATAAAAAAAAAAAAGAAAAAAAAGGTTCAGTAATCCCCTTACAAAAAGAATTTGTAATAGAAAATGGATAATATTTTTATCCATTTTGGATCGAATTTGGCGGCATGGCCAAGTGGTAAGGCGGGGGACTGCAAATCCTTTATCCCCAGTTCAAATCTGGGTGTCGCCTGATCAACAAAAGACTTGGGATTTCTTATCCTACTGATCTAACTCGACAAATTCTTGTCTTGCAGAAGCAAAAGCAAAGGCCTAGGCGTGTCAATACGTTATTTTTAGAATCTGTAGGCTCTATAAAAGCCTGTAAATTTTTGGAAAAATTGGGGTTATGGGTATGGTCCAAACCAGTATCAATAGGGATGAAGCAACCCTCATTTTTAATGATTGGTTCATCAATAGTCTTATAAGTCAAAATTCTATTTTGACTCTCCGCCATTAATTCCACTATGATTATTGATCAATAATGGAATAATTCTTTCATAGAGATAGGGGATATAATTCACATGGATATAGTAAGTCTCGCTTGGGCTGCTTTAATGGTAGTCTTTACATTTTCCCTTTCGCTTGTAGTATGGGGAAGGAGTGGACTCTAGGTTACTAATTGAACAATCGATTGAGTAATCATCGAATTGTATCAATTGTTTAATTGATCGTTTTGCGAAGCAAAATGTCTCTGTTTCAAAATTCTATTCCAAAATTCTACTGGAATAGAGTAATGAATAAGAAATTACAATAATGAATAATAACCATTCGATCAAAGAATGAATGATTACCATAGTTGTATTTCGAAACTCAAATCTACGCATGATAAGAAATTTTTTCCACCTAAATTCTTCCTAAATATTCTATTTTGATGAACCAGCGCTTACCCGAGTTATGTATGGATATTACAATGAGAAAAAATCAATCCCTATTTTTTTTACTGTTCGAAGAGAAATTTGGCTATTATGACGATACATACTTTCTACTGGAAGCGACTAGTGGTTATCCAAAGAGGTCCTACACATACACATAAGAAAATTAGATCTTCCTTCCGTTAAATGATCCACATATCGCACATTTCACGTTTGTTTTAGATTAGACTCCTAGAATGTTTTTTATGCTTTTTTTGACTCATCTCATTTTAAGCATGCCAAATTAAATTGGCAGGGTCTACTATTCTAGTATATCTATTCTACTCCTTTTACAAGTCCGAAGAAGTTACCATAGAACTCCGCGGATCATCTGTTACTGGGTCAACCAATGACTTCTTGGGCTGGGGATAAAAAAAATTCCTTGGTTTCGTTTTATTTTCTTTTATGTTATGTTTTCTTTTATTTTTATATTTTATATAGTATTTTATATAGTATATATATGCCCCATATTATTCTTCCTCCATTAATTCTTTCGATGGATACCGGGATCCATATATAAAATTATAAGAAACTAGGAATTCGAAGAGGCGGCCTTCGATTATTTTGGATTGAACGAAATCCATACAAATGGGTGTGTATAGCGAAGAAAAGAAATAAAATTCTAGTGCTATTTAGATTAGATGTACATTTAATATATGTACATACATATTGTAAATTGATCTATCTAAAGCCTCTATCTGTATACAATATAACTTTATATAAAAAAATGTATTTTACAAGTATGGTAGAAAGAACTAGAATATAGTTCTTTCTACCATACTATCTCAGAAACTTCTGATTCCAGCCCGATCATTTCATTTTTCATTTAAGACTTGGAATTGGAATCCCGTTCTTTCATTTCTTCAATCATTGTAATAATTCCAGTTTCAGTCAAATTAATCATTTTGACTGACTGTTTTTACGTAGATGATAAGTAAAAAGGCAGTAGGAACTAGAATGAACAGTGCAGTAGCAATAAATGCGAGAATATTGACTTCCATAATCTCATGTTTTTTTTTTGCTTCGCAATAACTCGGGATCTAATCCCATAGAGATAAAAATTTGATTCCTGTAAATTCAATGGGATAAATTGCATCCTGATGATACTGAATCGGATCAATATTATGAATAACAATATCTGATCCATCAAATGGATTCATCGTCGAGAATTGAATAGTATAACATAGGAAGATCTTTTATCCATACTAAAAATGGGATTTTTCATGGGATTCCTGATCCCATTTCATTTTTCATCCTTTTTTTTACACTTTTTCTACTGTCTTCTTTATACAATTATCCTTGCTTATACTTATACATACAATTACATACAATTATCCGATGAGTTCTCATATTACCGGTATTCCCTGGGAGATACAAAGAATAGAAGTGAGGTGGAAAAAGGACGAGTTAAGTATAAAAGATCTAATATTTCACCAAATTTACTAAAAAAAGAGGGCGTTACTTGGTCTTTTCTTTTATTTTATTAGTATCCTCTTTCTTGGATTGGAGCCGGAACGCATACATCAAAAATGCAGTGTGCAATTTATTTCCATGAGAATGAAATAGATTGTTTCCTATTTTTCATTGCGAATATACAAACAAAATCGTAGCTAGAAAAGAGTGGTTTAACCTGAAAAAGTACTCTGTCGAGGTAATTATGTTAAGTTCATTGTGTATCGTACAATAAACGAATACAATTTGTGTATGTACCCCCGGTAAAAATATGGGCACTCTATTCCATTTCATTGATCAAGAACAATTGAAAAAGAAAGTCAGACAAGTATGGTATCTCTTAAAATACTGAATTGAATATAGTAATACCACCGATTGTACCAATCTATATATGTCTCTCCTTTATCAATCGGTACTAGGGGAAGAAACGGAAATCTCCTATTTTTTTTGTCTGATGATAAATGTGAAACGAAAAACAAAAGAAATAAAACCCCCTGCTGAGATTAGATCTTGCTCCCTGCCCCCCTTTTTTTTGCGGAAAATAGCGAGATGAATTGATAAATTCATCGGATCCTAGTTCGGGACTGACGGGGCTCGAACCCGCAGCTTCCGCCTTGACAGGGCGGTGCTCTGACCAATTGAACTACAATCCCGGTGAGGCATATGGTATACATATTCTTATCTTATTGTTTTCTTATCTTATTGTTTCATAATAATATTCTATTCATCGTGTTGTAGTTGTAACAGAGGCACGAATGATATACGGATATCATATCCACATAGATATGGACTATAGCGAGAGTAACACAGATTACTAGTAACCTGCGGTTATTTTATTGTTAAAATAGATAATCAATCTTTCAATGAGAAAGAAAAGGACTCTTTTTCCTTTCTTGATACTTAAGGATCATGAATCTAGATCGTTAGAAAGATCAGAACGGATGAAAAATTTATGGACAGATCAAAAAAAAAATTGACTCTTTTTCTTTATTTCTATGGATCCCGCATTTCTGGAAGACAAATTGGTTATATCATCCTCATGGAATGGCGAATTTTTGGGCCGAGCTGGATTTGAACCAGCGTAGACATATTGCCAACGAATTTACAGTCCGTCCCCATTAACCGCTCGGGCATCGACCCAGGAAGAATTAATTCTAGGCTTATTAATAATCCATGATCAACTTCCTTTCGTAGTACCCTACCCCCAGGGGAAGTCGAATCCCCGCTGCCTCCTTGAAAGAGAGATGTCCTGAACCACTAGACGATAGGGGCATATTCGCCCGATCGTCATCATACTATGATGATAGTATGAGCAGTTTTTTGGAATTGTCAATAGAATCTAATGGTATGACTAGATCCGAAGAGGCTTTTCCACTTTTTGTATTCTCTATAAAATTTTTTTATTTGATGGTTCATGAATGAGCCATCAAATGTACCATATATACTAGATATTATACATATATAGTATATATAACGTAAAAATATTAATATTAATATATAAATAACGTAAAACGAAACGTTATATAAATATAACGAAACGAAGTATAGGATTCATTCAGTTCAGGCAGTGATTGGTCTGAGAGAAAAAAAAAGGTAAAACCTCATTTAATTTTTTTTCTTCAATTTTAACTCATTGATTCGTTCATCGTTTAGATGAGATATGCCTATCACTATGTCACACTAAGCCTGAAAATTCAAAAACGATAGAAATTTTCTTTTTTATAAGAATTTTGTTCAGGATATGAATCGAATCCCCTAATTACATGATTAGGGAAAATATCTTGAATTTATGTCGATGTCGGATTGGTACATGTATCAATCAAGTGAATCTTGTTCTGATGGGTCAGTAAAAGTAAACAAAGCAAGTGGAATCGGTCTTGAAACAATTCATTGCATTATTATTTTTCAATAAATAAAATAATTTTTTTACCTACTTACCTACTTCCGAAGGAAGTCAAATTTGTTGTTCCCGAACGAGCTCCTATGCATATATGTACATATATAGATACATGCAGTAGATTTATAATGGAAAATAGCTAACTTATGAATTGAATAAAATGAGCCCTTTTAACTCAGCGGTAGAGTAACGCCATGGTAAGGCGTAAGTCATCGGTTCAAATCCGATAAAGGGCTTTTCCACTAAACTCAAGTTTTAATCTTCTTTCGTTTTTCAGCAGAAAGTAGAAAGTAGAGATATTGTTGCTATTTCTAAAAAAAGAAAAAGGTAATCACCTGAGTTCTCATTATTATGAGTTATAGTTAGAAAGTTGAACAATTATTCATTATCAT